GCAGTAAGCAACTTACCACAAAAGTTCATTAAGTAAGTAAGGAAAGCTACGGGATTAGCTTGGCTTAGCTTACGTGAGCTAAGGGAGGGATTGGACTTATACCAATTACCGGGACGAGCCTGAGGCAGTATACCGCTTCGAGACAAGTCATTACAACATATTATTATTGAGTGAATTCCGTTCACTTAGCCTGTTTAGGAGAATAGAGCTATCCTATACCTATAGCCTGGTCTGGTCCTTGAGCCAGTATGCTGTGAACGCTGCTACCCGAAAAAGATATTGGTAGCTCGCTCTGAAACCACATATTCTTTCTTGACAAGGATGCGAATCAATAATCCACGGAAGTTAAGTATAGCAAGAGCTATAGAAGAAGCTGGGATTGTGTTTCTGTTCTGTTAAGTGAAGTCCACTCCCGAGCGTAACGAGACCTATAATTCTTATCTATGCGAGTTCAAGCACCGAGTGTCTTTGTCTCTCTCTATGCCAATCAAACCTTCACTCGAAGAGCGATTGTTTGCTTGGGGGAGGACATAGCCCCCTTTCCACCTTCCCCCCACTGATTGCGCCTATTACCTGATTGACTGATTGCTTGCCTTAGCTGCCTTTCACTCCCGAACTCTTGAACTACTGGAATGCTACCAGCAATTAGTAAAGTTAGAAGGTAGTGGGATATCTTGAATATGGATCGAGCTTACTTTATAGTAGACAGTAGACCAGCTCTCTTCTCCCGTTGGCCCTATGGTTGAGCCTGCCCTCTTTCATCTATCAGGACGTCAAGTAGCGCACGCATTCCTAAGTGAAAGGTCGGATTCCTTCATTTTTTTCTATCAGATTCGGGAAAGAGCGCAGACCACGTTAGAGGGTGAAGGACTTCAATGACCACCCCCGCTCCCTCTTTTGTATGGCTGACTGTCTGCCTGTGATGTGAAAGGAGAGTGAAGAGGCCTTCAATGCGCAGCGAGAGATGGACCGAGATAGGAGCCGGAATGGTAATAGGCAGGCTTACCCTCTTGTAGTAAGACAGATATGCATGCGGTAGAACTGTTGACAGAGTGGTCCAGCCCCGACCTTTAGGGCTGAGTAGCGCCTTTCAAGGTCCTATTTCTGCACGAATCCAGGAGAACAATATGATGTGACGAATAGAGCCCTTACCGCTTCTTGCCCCTTGTTTCGGTGATCAACGACCCTGTAACGGCGAGAGGAGGTCCCGCCCAAAGGAATAGTAGCTAACAACTTTGATCGTGTTTGCTCCATTGTTGTAAGTCTATCCGCTTTATATTATAGGTTTATGAGTCACATAAAGCTATAATATATCGGGGCCCTTCCTAATCGATAACTTGAGGGGTCAATTTGGCTAATTCATCCTTCTAGATATGTTTTTTGTGCGCCTTCCCCAGACCTTTTGAATATAGCGGGTGCTACGGACTCAACGGACTTGGATGTGGAAGCGGGGAATCGGACTCTGTGCCCCCGATTGACTCGTATTAGTCTTAAGGTTGGCCACGCTTAAAGATTGGTGCCTCCCCACTGGCTAATAGTGATGACAGAAACAGTCAAGCTTGCTAGCAACAGTTACCGCATAGATAGAGTATAGACCTTCTGAAGCATATCAACTTCGTGGGATTCCCTATGTAGTGGGCTTAGCCCCAAAGAGGCAAGATTAGTTACTTATGTATGACTGACTTATATATGTTGTTAAATGTAATTGTAATTATTGGATTCAAACTTTTGCACTCTCGCTCGAGGAAACAGAGTGGATGAAGGGATAGGCTAAGTGTACTAGCTTGGCAAACCGGAGTTATGTGTCCTCCTCGGGGAGGGAGAGGCCGGTAACCAATTTCTAAGAAGTGCCCTTCTCCGAACAAAAGATTGAAGTTCAGCAGCAACCTTTTTGGGGTACATACGAGGGCGTGTATCTTTTTAAAGAAAGAGCGGGATTGTCAAGCCATGGAGGAAGCTTCCCAGGGCTTAGCCGCTTTTGACTTACTGGTGGTGTGAAATCCCTCAATCAGGGGGGCTACAAAGAAAGGGATGGTTTCTGGTTAGCAGAACTAGATACTAGGAAGTAGGCCCTCTATTCCCACCTCTAGCTGCTGGGAAATACGCCCTTCTCTCGGTAAATTGAGGGTATCCCCCTTAAGAGTCAAACTCCATTCTAGCAGCTACATAGCGGCAAACGGTGACTCCGGAGGTAGCGACAGAGCTAGGCATCAAAAGCGGGGGAAAGCGGGTAACTGTAACCATAGGCTTAGTTCTTTTTAGTGGCCCCACCTAGCCTAGGTAGGCCTCACAAGAGGGAGCATTCCGAAGCATCGTTCTATGCCCAACGACACCAATATAGAGATCACTTGACAGAATAAGAGCGGGAGACGGACTTCCACTATTTCTAAGGGCGAAAGGAGTAAACCCAGTAGTATGGGTTTAGCTATTATGTCAAGTCTCCCCAGCAGCTCACTTGGCTTCGGATGATCAGACCTGTCTTGGACGTGGAACCCCAGAATTGAGGACTTGTGGAGACGCGGAATATCAGACTTAGGCTCAAACGGAAGCCCCGGAAGCACAGGAAAATAATGAACTGTATATAAAACCACTGGGATCCGGCACTGCCGCTGGGACGGTCTATTGCCCACCCCTCTCTCTTTGGCGGTTACAGTATGATATTCTTTCTCTGATCCGTCTCCTGTTCTTGTTGGTCGTAATCATTAGAAATCTTATACCATGGGCGATAGACTAGAACCCCCATGGGCGTAATCCCCTTTCTACTTGGTTCATTATTTCATTCTGAACCCCCATGTGCTGGTTGAGAGGGGGTCTAAAACCCTTCCATTTAGTGCTTAGTGGGCCCTCCCTGTTAGCTCGTCCTTGGCAAGGCAAGGTCACTCGCCTTATTTGTTTTGTGTTTTTTAAAAAGCAGTTTTCTCTCTATCTCCCTAGCGGTGGATCTCCTTTGTACCCCCGCCCTTTTGCTTGATTTAGGGTTCCAAAGAAGGGCTCAACTGGTAAGTCTATTTCAATTTCTTCAAGAGCAGGCGAAAGGAATTAAGGAGCCACGCATAGATATACGCCTAGTGTGTTTCCCGTGAGGTCTTGAGGATTCTTTCTCTTATTCTTACTTAGTTAGTCCTCTATTTCTTATTAATAGGAACTAAAGCCATGATTATTCCACTACACGGGCTGAGCTCCTACCAAGAGTTTATAGGACTTTACTTGAAAGAGGGGGCCTAGGAGTGGTATTACTTACCAATCCAATTTATTCTGCCCTTTCATTGGGATTGGTTCTTGTTTGTATATCCTTATTCCGTATTCCGACTCACACCTTGTACCTGCTGCACAGCTCCTGTTTATGCGGGGGCCCTAAATGCTTATATCGTATATCCAGATTGGAAATCCGCCGAGGAGTTGGACCCTAGCTTAGGGCATATTCGGGGCGTAGCCCCTCTGAAATAGGTATGAAATTCCCTCCCTTCAGAGTTGTTTAGAAGAAATAAGTTTCCATGGCATGCGAAGACGGAGATGCAAAGGTAAAAGGGAAGCTACCAGGTGTTGGTTCAGCTGACCGAAGGGAAAGCTGCTGGCTTACTCGGTCCAAGTGCCCTCTCTCTTTATCCATGGCGCTAGCAAACCCGGCCCCTTTTCTTTGATTTTTGATTGACTTTCGACTTTATTATATTATTATTCTACATATGTGTGTCTTCTGCCCATGGAACCCTTCTTCCTGGATCACTTCCTGCCTCGGCTTCTGAGTCTGCTTTCTCTTCTGAGCAGTCATAGGTCCATAAGCGAAAGGACAAATGGCCGAGTGAACCGAAGCGAACGAAGGGAATTTGTAAGAAGCTTAATTGGTAGCCGCCCTTCATGCAGAGGGAAGCGAAGCGAGTCGTTCTAGTCTCTGTCCGGCAGGTGGCTTGAGCTAAAAGGTAAGAAGAACTACGGGTTCAAGAAGTTGTCCCGCGGGGGCGAAAGGAAAGGTAAGATTCGCATTGAAGAGAAATATCTTGCTTTCAATCAGGCTCTGGGCCCTGCCCTAGCCTCTGATCTTCATTCCGATTCGACACAGAACCAGAACTATTGTCAGATTTCCACGACTACGGATGAATACTATTCTGATGATTCAAAAGAACAGGCCAACAGCCGGGATGGATAGGAATCATGTGATGTGCCTTCATCTGGAACTACTGGAATAGGGGTGGTCAACCACCCAGTGAGCCATAACTAACAGACAGGTGGGCAAGCTCTATGCAGAGAGTAAAACAACCTCTTTCAATCCTACCAAGGAAGGGGGTCTAGACTGAATCCTAACTCCAGGATATCCAGTTATGAACCTACTAGACCTACTAGTTATTGAAGAGACCATTCGAGGGTGCCGATGGAAGATCCCAGATCAGATGGTTGTGGGTATGGATCTTACACCTTGTAAGATCTAGGATACAGACCAAGATAACCGGGTGATTGCATTTTTTGAAAGAATCAGGATCGGAGCTACGCTCTTTTAGAACTATTTCTTCTATACCTATTTTATGTAATTATGTATTCGGAAGGAGTTGCCCATCCTTCCAAACGTGGGGTTCTTCGAATCAACAGGTGGACCCGCATCCTCTCCCCAGCTACATCTCCCTATCGGTCGAATGGTCTCGTCAGCCTAAGCTACTTCCAATCACTTATGGTCGGCTTTATCCTTCGGAGTCAAAGCCGAGTGCGCGACACAACCTTCCCTCTCCACGTGTTAGTCCATCTGCTCGCCCACCCACTTTAGCCTTAAACTCCACTTTTTCTTCAGCTTCAACCTTGGCACCTGGTTGAACGTAGGGAAGGGGGACCTGGATCACCCGCATTTAGTAGTGTCATTGGCGCGGAAGGAGATAGAGAGATCACACCGCTTAAGCAAACTGGAGCAGCCGTAATCAATGAAATGTTTGCTTTTCAAGTTGAGTGAGATATTTTAACATAGAATGTTAAGTATATAACAAAGTGGAGAGCTTGAGATCACCCAATGCGGGATTCAAATGTCTATGCATAGAATAAAATAAGTGGACGTCCCTCTTCGGGGGACGGAAATGCACTAAAAAAAGAAAGTATAGCTCCTTGGCCTATTGGGCTACTATGTCCCCACCTCCAATCGTATAAAAGATGGGATTCTAGGTATGGCAAAAAGGTAGTTCCGGTTGTTTCACTCCCTCTCCCATTGTAGTCGGATCGGGCCATTTGAGTTCCACTTTCCCCCCCTTTTTCTAAAGATGGGGCGATTCCTTACTCTTTGCCCGACTCAATTGAAGTAATTAAAGAATGAAAGTCTAGATCGTACACCTCCAGTCCAGGCAAGGTGGCTGACCTTGTGTGCCCAAATGATTCAATTTCTAGTTGCATCTTGTTATTGCGTACGTAATAGTTGCTGCGCTTCTTTCAAGTGTAAAGATCGACTCGAACAACCAGGGCCCGAAGTGCCCAAACATACTGAGTAAAAAAATGACTTGTTTAGGTAGGTCACCCCCGTGACATAGTAGAACCATGGTACCTTGTTGGCCAGCCTTAAGCGTTGAAAAGCCCAACGTTCCTAAGTAGGTTCCAGCTCTTAGGTGGATTGCCGACTACAAGACAAGTGCGCTAGCTATATGCTTAACACTTTTCATTCGCACATTGGCGGAACTCGTCTTGTTGGAACTCAACTCATCCTGTTAGGTTTATTATCTGAACTTCGGAACTTTATTATATTATTGTATGTAAGTGATCGATCAATTCTATGAAATAGGAGCAGCGACTGCTTTCTTAATACAATTGATGGGATCGGTTTCTATTTCTATAAATAATATTGAGGATCGACCTACTGATCGACATTAGGAAAGCGGGGCAGAGTTTTAGCAAGGCTCCGGTTCGATTCCTCCTTGAATTGCGTAATTGCGTTTATAGTAGTCAAAAAGTGCTCATGCTGCTCTTCTTCTTTCAAGTGTAACGGAAAGGATCGAAAAATCTCGCCCAACAGTGCCTTGACTTTACTCAAGACATTTGATTTGATAATAGAAATGAGACAATCTTGGGACAGCCGAATTGACAGAAAATAGTCTGAACTTGTTGATCAACCCTCTTTGTTGAAGGTCCTACCTTATGTCAGTTTGAGTCTTGCTTTTCACAACAATTCTTTGGAATCCAGTTGGACCGAAGACTCCTTTGGAATCAACGTTCTCCTTGAATCCTCCTCCGCGGCGGAAGCAGCCCTTCCTGATTTTCGAGGCGTGGAAGTGGAAACAGAGCTCTTTGGCCGTATACGCAATCTAGAAGCCCAACTCGCTCATAGACTACCGCCCCAAATCAACGCTGGGGACTACGAGCGCCTGGTACGAGAGAATTTATCTACTTCGATTAATCTACACCATTACCGGTGTAGCCTCTCGAACGAATTGTTCGAAATAAACATAATGGAACTTAAACTTAAGGCGAAGCTACAAAATTCTCTTTTTAACGCGATGTTGGCCGAACCGCGCATCGACGTTATTCTGAATCAGTCGCCTTTCCAAGACATTCGATCCGAGGCTTTCGACTTTATCGAAAGTCAGGTTGAACCTTCCATGCGCCATGCGTTTTCACGAAATATCTTAGAAGGAACCCTCCGAGGGCATCTTCGCGATATTGAGCAAAACGGAACCCGGTCGTATATATATATAGATTTCTATTCCCACTTCACTGACGCTTCTGGGAACTCATTTCGTGGCCCATGAACAGCTTGTGTGTTAATAATTATTATTCTATTCTTTTTTTCTATTGCCGGGGGCCCCCTTGGCGAGGAACCTTTGGGAATAGCTTCTCCTTCTCCCGCGAGTTGGCCTGCAGGCTCCGGAGAACTGGACGCTGACCGAACTTGCCGAAAAAGTCATAGACGCAGAGGGGGACGTTCACTTTGCATTCCACGTCTTAGAGGATCTGTTAACCTATCAGTTTAAAAGCACCTATTTTGAGTATACTGTCGAGCTCATTAATCTGATAATAGGATAGGCAGTATACTCTCTTTCCTAATCATAATAGACTGGTCGCGCAGGGTGCTGCTGTCGGTATTGGAAACGTGTTCAGTTCTTTGACCCATTGCATATAGAGTTAGGTGGGGCCCTCTCATTCGTGAGAGGGGCTAGGGGGAAAGGGTGGGTGGCCCCTTAGCGCTTTAGGAGGAGTCCAGTGGATGGAAAGGTTTTTCAACAATTTGGAGAGTTTGCTTCTACACGGAAACGAAGACCTTCGAGAACAAATATTTGACCGGGAAGAAAAAGGGGGAAAAAGTCAAGTCAAGTTCTCAAAGACAAACCACAGGAAACAGTCTTCAGTCGGTGTATGTCGAATATCTTTCCTGCCTTTCCTTCTTCTTTCTCCTAGGACGGTGGGAGAGCTTGAAAGTCTGACTTTACCGGTGGTCGAGCCATCAAGTTCAATCCTATCCCGTAGAGAGAAAGAGAAGGAATCTGTCTAGCATCTGGAGGGCTTAGAGAAGGCTTACTTCAAGAGGGCGAAGAGGTCGTT